CCAGTTACACCAAAAGATGCGGTCAATACTCCCAGAACCACACCTGTAACCCAAGTCAATTCGCGAGGTTTTTTAAATCCACCGGTGAGATACACACGAAAAACATGCAGAATCATCATTAGAACCATCATACTTGCCGACCATCGATGAACAGATCGGATTAACCAACCAAAGTTAGCTTCCGTCATTATGTATTGAACAGACGCAAAAGCTTCCGTAACGGTCGGACGGTAGTAAAAAGTCATAGCAAACCCTGTAGCTACTTGTACTAAAAAACAAGTAAGCGTAATTCCCCCTAAACAATAAAATATATTTACATGTGGAGGAACATATTTACTAGTTATATCATCCGCAATGGCCTGAATCTCGAGACGCTCTTCGAACCAATCATAGACTTTATTGAGATAGGCGAAAATCCCCCTCTCAGAACCGTATATGAGACTTTCATCTCGTACAGCTCAAGCAAAAACACCCAAATAATAGTAGAATATCGACTAGAAAGTTTGAAACTTCTTAATTTACGATTCAATCGTCCTAAATGTACGAAAGAAGAAAAACAAATTGAAAGCTCTTCTTTTCTTCTTTGTGGTGATAATACCAAAATATCAAGTTGGCTCAATCGTCTTTATGTTAGTCCCGACGGGCCTCTTGAATCCTCTCTTTACCTATTTTATTTATTTTTCTTTAATTTGTTTTTATCTCTAATATCGCTTTTTTTTTCTTTTTTTATTATTGCATTGATAGGAATTTTCTTGTTAAGACCCTATGAATCGATTCAAACCTCAGATTCATACTAGAACCACGATGATTCAATCAAAACTCATAAGCTAAGCCAAGGATTCCTTGAGTAAGAACCATTGGATCATCACGTATTCCATGAATTAGATAAAACGACTAAAAAAAAAAAGAAAAAAAAATCTTTCTTTTTTTTTTCAAACCATTTGGAATTTGTTTGGAGTCCGGACACGGGGTCAAATATTAGGCATGAATCATAGTTCAACTATTTCTTAATCTAGTTCATATATTTCGTGTTCCAGATACTCAATAAATATCTGACGAAGTAAAACCATCTCTATCGGGATAACAGACTTATTCTCTGTACTATCAATAGAATCAATTCTAACAAGTCACACACTCATATTCCGGAACTACAGAAAAAATAAATTCCACGATCAAACTACCAAAATAGAATAGGCTAGAAATCCGAGTTTTAACTGATTGATTTTTTATTCAAAAGCTAAGACTTTGTAGTTCTTGTGGTTCTTATAGATTTAATTCATTGAAATTTCATCCAATAAAACGGACGAATTATAAATCTCCAAAATAATAGCTAGAAATACCGTAAATAGAGCCATTGCGACCCCCATCAAAGGGGTTGTTCCCCACCCGGGAGCTACTTTACCATATTCTGAATTCAATGGTTTTAATAACCCCCCTAAACCTGTTTGTTTGGGGCGGGCCGGTCTAGAACTGTCCTCAACAGTTTGTGTAGCCATAAATCCTATTGTATTCATTGAGATCTGTTGACTTTGTATACCATTGCGTTGTAAATAAACGATCTTATGATAGATCCGTTGAGGTCTTGAAATTATATAATCCTAATGGAAACAGCAACCCTAGTCGCCATCTTTATATCTGGTTTACTTGTAAGTTTTACCGGGTACGCCTTATATACCGCTTTTGGGCAACCTTCTGAACAACTAAGAGATCCATTCGAGGAACACGGGGACTAGTTGAAGTAATCAGCCTCCCAATGTGGGAGGCTGATTACTTCAATTGAGATAATGAAAAATCATTTTACCTTTTTAGTGGGAACTTTAGGTGGTTCTCGAAAAAAGATAGCGAAAAAAATTATCCCTAAAGTCGAGACTAAAAGGAATGTATAAACCAATGCTTCCATAGATTCGATCGTGGTTTACAATTATAACTTCCCTACCTGTTTGTTTTTTTCTTTTTTTTTTAATCATCTCAAAAGAGCAAAAATAAAAAAAAAAATGTGATTTAAATTCACTCCGGTACTCTATGTAAAATCCCCCCCCCCCAAAAAAAAAGAAAATAGAGGCGAAAAATACCAAAGCAGTCTTGTATCAGACTACCTGTCGTCTTGTAGTTGGATCTCCAAGTTTTTGGAATACGCCAAACTCTACTTGAGAATCCAAATCTGGATCAATACCAGCAAAAACATCTCTGAACAAGGTTCTAGCACCATGCCAAATGTGCCCGAAAAAGAAAAGCAAAGCAAATGAAGCATGCCCAAAAGTAAACCAACCTCTTGGACTGCTACGAAAAACCCCGTCAGATTTCAAAGTTGCACGATCTAATTCAAAAATTTCACCCAATTGAGCACGTCTAGCATATTTTTTCACAGTAGCAGGATCACTATAACTGACTCCATTTAGTTCGCCCCCATAGAACTCAACGGTTACACCTACTTGTTCAACACTATACTTCGATTCTGCCCTTCTAAAAGGAACATCGGCTCTAACAATTCCGTCACCGTCTACCAAAACGACTGGAAATGTTTCAAAAAAAGTAGGCATACGGCGTACAAAAAGCTCATGCCCTTCTTTATCTCTAAAGATAGGGTGTCCTAACCATCCAACCGCTATTCCATCTCCATTATCCATTGAGCCTGCCCTGAATAATCCTCCTTTTGCCGGATTATTTCCGATATAATCATAAAAAGCTAATTTCTCAGGAATTTTAGACCAGGCTTCTGAGAAACTTTGATTTTCTGCTAGCCCGGCGCTAACTCTTCGATATATCTCTTGCTGAAAGTAACCCTGATCCCATTGATACCGAGTCGGACCAAATAATTCTATGGGGCTAGTTGCTGAACCATACCACATAGTTCCAGCAACAACAAAAGCTGCAAAAAAGACAGCCGCGATACTACTGGAGAGTACGGTTTCAATATTTCCCATACGCAACCCTTTGTATAGACGTTGCGGCGGTCGGACGCTAAGATGGAATAGACCCGCTAATATGCCCAATGTACCTGCTGCAATATGATGAGAAGCTATTCCTCCCGGAACAAAAGGATCAAAACCTTCCACGCCCCATGCCGGATTTACAGGTTGTACTTTTCCCGTTAGTCCATAAGGATCGGACACCCATATTCCAGGACCATACAAGCCCGTTACATGAAATGCACCAAAACCAAAGCAAGCCACCCCGGAGAGAAATAAATGAATTCCAAAGATCTTAGGCAAATCCAAAGAAGGTTTTCCTGTACGTTCATCAGAAAATATTTCTAGATCCCAATAGACCCAATGCCAGATAGCTGCTAAAAAGCATAAGCCAGAAAACACAATATGTAGCGTGGCTACACCTTCATAACTCCAAATCCCCGGATTCGTTACAGCCCCTCCTGTGATACTCCAACCCCCCCATGAATTGGTTATTCCTAAACGAGTCATGAAGGGTATAACGAACATGCCCTGTCTCCACATCGGATCAAGAACAGGATCAGAAGGATCAAAAACTGCTACTTCATACAGAGCCATTGAGCCCGCCCAACCAGCAACCAGAGCTGTATGCATTATATGAACGGAAAGTAAACGGCCGGGATCATTTAATACAACGGTATGAACACGATACCAAGGTAAACCCATGGAAAATACCCCTTTAGCAAAGAAAAATAGACACTACCTAACTTTATTGCATTCGAAAAGACTCTACTATGGTTTATCCTATAGACCTCCCTTGGTCAGTGGATTATTTCCTAACAAGGGTTAGGTTAATATTTATTCTATTCTGTTCGTAGGAACAAAGAGAAGCCGATTTATTCTATACTCGATAAGTATCAATATGCAATGGGAGGTTGATACCATTTTCTATGAGTAAATATCTCCATCCATGTTTATCATCAGTTTGTCTTTCTTTCTGAATTTTTCTAATGGATGGATAAAATAAATACGATAAAGCCAATATTATAAAGACAATAAAACCATATTATTATTGTTACGTTTCCACATCAAAGTGAAATAGAGTATTTAGTTCTTTTTTCTTTCAATTTATGCCTATTGGTGTTCCAAAAGTACCTTTCCGAAGTCCTGGAGAGGAAGATGCATCTTGGGTTGACGTATAGTGCGACTTGTGAGATATAGTGGGTCATATGGGATTTCCCCGTTCTCTCCCCCGATTGAGATATCCTCTCTTTCGCCCAATAAAAAGAAATCGAATTGTCAAAAAATTGGAGCGTGAAATCCATTGTTTTGGGGGATTCATAGTACTATTATCAATTAGAATAATTTATGGTTGGCTTTGGTTGGACTATAAAAATGAAGTATCCAGGCTCCGTTTAGAAAAAACCCAATTGGTAATATATCTATGATTACTACGTGTATCATAAAAGATTCCTGATTGTTATTTGTAAAGTCATAACAAAAAGAAATGGTGATGAGAAGATTTGTCCTATATGCGCAAATCAAAATAGGGCGGATCTTTATCCGGAGTAGAGCATAAACCTAAAAAGATGAAAGAAACCCACTCAGGAACAAGAAAATACCATCGTGATTTGGATTGAATCTCGATGAAACAATACATCAATGAGAAGTTAATTCAATAAGTTTATTGACTTTTTTTTATTATTAAGAAAGAAAAGAAGTCAAAATTTGTCTTTATTGAAAAATCGAAGAAAAAGCCCTTTCATTCCAAATTGGAAAAAACCTACTAGAAAAAGGAAGAGGAAAAAAAAAAAGAAAGAGGACTGGAATCTATACATTGATTCTTTTTTTGAACCGTATGCATCAAAAGGTGCATGTACGGTTTCTAAGGAATATAATTTGACCCTAATCAACCGACTTTATCGAGAAAGATTACTTTTTTTAGGCCAAGAAGTTGATAGCGAGATCTCGAATCAACTTATTGGTCTTATGGTATATCTCAGTATCGAAGATGATACCAAAGCTCTTTATTTGTTTATAAACTCTCCTGGCGGATGGGTAATACCTGGAGTAGCTATTTATGATACTATGCAATTTGTGCGACCAGAGGTC